TTTATTGGATTTGTTGCTAAAATATCGGTATTAAATCCGAAACTCCCGGCGGATGGCCAGTGACCCAAGGAAACGAAAGAATCGGTTACTTTTTTCATATGATCTCCTCTTATAAATAGGACTAAACAGACTTCTTTTTGTATTACTTCGCCCTCTTTTATTTGATTAAATTTCTTATTTCACTTCTCAATTCAATAGATTAAATTATTATTTTTGTATTTTAATATATCAATAAAAGCCCCAAAAAATATTTAATTATAATTAGGTCCCTCAACCCAGAGATCATATCAGTTGCAATATATCTCGTTTGTTCCAACGCTTCCTAAAGGGGTTTCATTAGACTGAGAACGGGAAGGAAGAAAACGAGTGGATCCGCTAATTCCTGATCCTCAAATTAGTCCTTCCCACGGGGTATTATCTCAGAATTAAGTTAAAGTTATTGTAGATGAAATCTTCATATAATTCGAAAAACCAAGTGGCTAATTCTAATAAAATAAGAAAGACAAAAAAAACAAAGACTTTTAAATTTCGAGGATTAAACAAATGGATTTGCAAATAAAAGTGCTAATGCCACGACCAGTCCATAAATTGTTAAAGCTTCCATAAAAGCCAGACTAAGCAATAAAGTACCTCGTATTTTACCCTCTGCCTCTGGTTGTCTCGCAATACCTTCTACGGCTTGTCCCGCAGCAGTACCTTGACCAACCCCAGGTCCAATAGAAGCCAGCCCTACAGCCAATCCAGCAGCAATAACGGAAGCGGCAGAAATCAGTGGATTCATGGTAAGCTCCTCGCATAAAAATAAAGAAATGGTTAATGATACAAGCAACCAATTAATTCTTTTATTATTCTCCATTCAGTCGAAATAACTATGAACTAACAATTTTTAGTAATGAGATTTTTGAATGAGAAGAACTGCTTCGATCTCGGGTTTTTAGGTCCTATCCACGGAGTCCTTATCAATCCAGAATCAATCCACACAATCAACCCATAAGGACCTAGTTCTTGCATTTCATTATTTTCCGAACCATTCTTTCAATTCTGCAGTTTTTCTCTTCTATATGCTTGATTTCATCTGTTTATTTTATTCATTTGTCCCAGACAAACTGAGAGGGCTTCTATTGTAATTCCTATCTAAATTCACAGTAGAGTAGCAAAGTAAATACGATATATGAATAGTTCATATATAACTAGTAAATATCTACTATCACATATACATGGCTTTCTTCCATAACGTAAACCAAAGATTCACATCTTATATGCAACCCGATTATAGATATAGAATCATTCTTTGAAACATACATAAGGGTTGGCTTATAAGCATTAAATTAAATAAATTACATATACCCAATGGGACTCACCCCTACCCCATTTTGGAAAAATCGTATTTTTAAATTTACGGCTTTCCTTTTCATTATGGTTATCCCGTATTAATGAAAGTATAAAGAAAAATGAATTCATTTATTAATAGGAATCCTTACATATAAATGAGATCCATATCCATATTTGAGATCTAATTGCGTCCAATTAATTTGAATTTTGATCAATCGTTAAATTGAAAAAAAAAATGAAATAGGAATAATTCCATAGAACTTTTTTTTAGTCCACACTGGAACCAGATAACAGAACAATTGTTATTCAAATTATGTATGAATCATAAAAAATAGTGTGATTGACTCTGAACAAATACAAAGGGAGTATGGCATAAATGGGTCAAACAGAAATCTTAGGAAAGGATATTCTTTAAAGAATAGCTTATACAAGATGCCCATCCATTGCGTTGGTATTAAAAAAGCATATTTTGAAAAATAGTCAATGATGACCTTCCATGGATTCCCCTATATAAGCCGCGGCTAAAGTTGCAAAAATAAGAGCTTGAATACCACTTGTAAATAATCCAAGGAACATGACAGGTATAGGAACTACTGAAGGTACTAAAGAAACAAGAACAACAACTACTAATTCATCAGCCAATATATTACCAAAAAGTCGAAAACTAAGTGATAAGGGTTTTGTGAAATCTTCTAGGATGTTAATTGGTAAAAGTATTGGAGTTGGTTGAATATATTTACCGAAATAACCCAATCCTTTTTTTGTAAGACCCGCATAGAAATATGCTACTGACGTAGGTAAAGCTAAAGCAACAGTAGTATTTATATCATTCGTGGGTGCGGCCAACTCCCCATGAGGTAATTGTATGATTTTCCAAGGTAAAAGAGCCCCTGACCAGTTGGAAACAAAAATAAATAAGAACATGGTTCCAATAAAAGGAACCCAAGGACCATACTCTTCTCCAATTTGGGTTTTGCTCAAATCTCGAATGAATTCGAGGACATATTCAAAAAAATTCTGACCATCGGTCGGAATGGTTTGTGGATTGCGAACAGCTATAATAGCGGAACCTAATAAGATAGCAATTACGAACCAAGAAGTAATAAGTACTTGGGCATGGACTTGGAACCCCCCTATTTGCCAATAGAAATGTTGGCCTACTTCTACACCGGATATATCATATAACCCCCTTAGTGTGTTGATGGAACATGGTAGAACATTCATATTGCCCTCTGATAGAAATAGAACTTAAAAAGGAATTATTTTGATTCAACCCTCTCTTTATCGATTCACCTACTTGAATTTCTTTTTTTTATTTCAGATACCGAGTAATTACAAAATATACGCAGCAATTTGGATCTCTTTTTCAATATTCAGGATATAGTAAAGTAACCGATTCCATAAATTTATGGAATTCACGAAGTAATTGACTTATCTTATTATTAATCAACGATTTCTTATATAGCTAGAACGACCCTCACAAATTGCGGATATTAGTTTAGTAAGAATTAATCGGATTGAAGCTATAGCGTCATCATTGGCTGGAATCGAAATATCTGCAAGATCCGGGTCACAATTTGTATCGATTAAACAAATTGTTGGAATTCCCAAAGTAATACACTCTCGAAGAGCCGTATATTCTTCTTGCTGATCAACGATGATTACAATATCAGGCAACCCCGTCATATATTTGATGCCGCCTAGATATGTTTGCAAGTGAGATAATTGTCTCTTGAGCATTGCTGCATCTCGTTTCGGAAGATGGTTTAGTCTTCTCATCTTTTGCTCTGCTCTCAAGTCCCTGAACTTATGAAGTCTTGTTTCTGTAGTGGACCAATTCGTTGACATACCACCGAGCCATTTTTTATTAACATAATGACACCGAGCCCTTACTGCAGCCGATGCTACTGAATCAGCTGCTTTATTTTTTGTACCAACGATTAAAAATTGTTTTCCTCGACTTGCTGCATCAAAAACTAAATCACAAGCTTCTGATAAAAAACGAGCAGTTCTAGTAAGATTTATAATATGAATACCCTTACGCTTTGCAGAGATATAAGGTGCCATTCTAGGATTCCACTTTCTAGTACCATGACCAAAATGAACTCCCGCTTCCAGCATCTCTTCCAAATTGATGTTCCAATACTTTCTTGTCATTTCTCCCCACATTTCCTCTTTTTTAGACGAGGTACCTGATGAAATCAAAAATTGTTCCGATGGAACCTTTATACCGGAGATTGCGCGGTGATACACGGCCCAAGCTATGAATTCCTTCCTATTCGTTATTTTTTTGATTAAAAAAAATTAACACATTACATTGTTTTTTTAACAACCAAAAACCGAGTTTAATTAAATGAAAAGGATGAATCCATTCTTAGGAATCAATCAGTAAACCCTGTAAATGATTGTTTTGTAAATGATTGTTCTGATGTATCGGGGAAATTCCTGGGGATGCAAGAATCAAACAATTCTTTGTGGTGGAACAAAATATCTCTCATGCCTCCCTCGAATAGATTCTTATTTTCGATTTCCAAAGAAACATTGCTTAAACGGTGCACTAATCCCTTGAATCCAGTACCAACGGGTATCATACCCCCCAGAACAACATTCTCTTTCAGGCCTTTCAACCAATCGATACGACCTCGTAGAGCGGCTTTTGCTAAAACTCTAGCAGTTTCTTGAAAACTCGCTTCAGATATGAAACTTTGAGTATTCAGAGATGCCCTCGTTATTCCTAATAAGACCGCTCGGTAACAGATCGCTTCTTCCAAAGCGCGCCCCGTTCGTTCCGCCCTCAACAATCCAATTAATTCACCGGGTGAAAAAACATTAGACATTCCATCTTCTGAAACCAACACTTTGGATGTTATTTGACGTACAATAATTTCTATATGCCTATTATGTATCTGCACGCCCTGCGAGCGATAAACCTTTTGAATCTTATTAACCAAAGATATACGACTTTGTGCTATAGTTAGCTCAGCGCCAATCAAGAATCCCCAAGGAATCCCAAGAATTCTTGTTATACGTTCGTTCCAACCTTCAACCCGTTTTTCTAAGTTCATTGATATTGAATCAATCGAACGAACTTCTAACACTTGTTCTACTTTTGGAAGACCTTGCGTTATATCACCCGATCTCGATTTTTCATATATAAATGTAACTAATGTATCTCCTTCGTAAAGGATTTCCCCATAATGGCCATGAACGGTTGCTCCTGGAGTAGCCAAATAGGGCTTTGCAGATCTTATTACTAAAGAGTCAACATCAACAATTAGAACCTGCCCCGATTTTAGATGTGGTCCAGATTTCGATATACATACATTTTCACAAAAAAACTGTCCAAGGTTAATTATTGTCGACGTTTCTTCACAATAATCGTGATGGAGAAAATACCAATTCCAATTGAATGGATTCAAAATCATGTTAATGGATGGGTCGGGGTTATAAATTAGCCCATTTTCATCTATTAAATAATATTTAAGTACTGGGGAAGTCCGTTTTAAATTGTCAAGCAGCGAATGCTTTTTTACCAAGATTTGATTATGAGTTATTAAATAGTAAAATGAAAAAAAAATTGTAATTTTAGGGACAATTCCTAAAGGGCCCAATAAATTACGAATTGGGGGTAGCAGATCCCTTTTATTTGATTTTTTTATGATGTTATT